AGATGGCCATGGTGCCGGGGGGGTTGCCCAATAACCATCGGTACAGGCATTATAAGGTTTTTTAAAATTAAAGTATACTTTATTTGAGAGCTGGCCTGTTGAGGGGAGGTGTTTGATGTTATAAAGGGCATAAGTTTTTTAATGTAAAATAAAAATTTTAATGGTGATATGGGACTTCCTGGTTTAGGGGTTTAACAGGAAAATAAGGATTTTTTGGGGTAGGGGGGTAGGGGGGTTTTCCCCGGGGAAACCGGGGAGAAAACCCAGGTTTTTGGGAAGGGAATTTTAGCCCTTTTCCCCTTGATTTCCAAGTATGGGTTTTTTTATAAAATATCCTTTCCCCCTGAAACAGGGGTTTTTTGGAATTCAAAATCCAGTTTGCCCTTTTTAGATTTTTTTGCTTGCCCTTGTATATCCAAGCGGAAAGGAAAAAAAAAAAAGGAGAACCCTATGCATATAAGAGAACGCCCGGCTTGGTGGGTAACGAGCAATAAGATTGACACCATTAACCAGATGCTTTACATTCGGCTTTCAGGGGCTGGTTTCTTAAGGATAGCCCTCGACTTAGGAACCAAATGCCAGGAATAATTCACGAGATGTTACCTAATACGATATCTGCCCCTGACCATCAATAAGAGTATGCCTACTGATAAATCGTTGGTCGGTTCTTACTACATTAAGTAGGACTGATGCTGAAAGTTGGTGGGTAAAGACGGAGCCCGTGTTAGTTGGACTTTTATTAACACAGCAATTGCCTAGGTTAAAACAACCTAGTTGGTTATTATCACGTGTTTAGCTTTATGTAAATCTTGGGTTTATGCTGATATATGAGGGCTTAAATTCACTTATGTTGATAATACATATGATGTACTACTCATCATACAGGTATTGTATATATGGGTAAATACATAATATGTAATATTATACATAGATGTATTATAACACTAATTTGCTGAGATACAACATTCATTGTTGTACATATTAGTGGGCGTCAGAGGGTAGTTTAACTTAGAATCTTAGCTTTGGGAGTTAAGGGTGGGAGTTAAAATCTCCTCTCTCTGAGCACTAGGGAGGGTTTTAACCTCCGACTTCCGGATTACAAGACCGGCGCTCTGGCGCTGAGCTACTAGGGCAGGCTCATTCAAGGGCTTTATTTTCGGCCCAACCGGCTAAGGGGGCAAGGACTAGGAAGATGGTGAAGTAAATCACAGAGGCAACTTGGCCGATAATGATAAATGGGTGTTCTACAGGCATGCCTCCAATTCAGGTGAGGATGAGTATGTCTGCTACCAGGGTTCAGAATAAGAATTGAGTTAGTGGTCGAAAGGTTAGTCCGCGCTGTTTGGAGGTGTGGAGGATCGGGACAACTATGAGGACAAGGATTGAGAATAAAAGGGCGAGTACCCCTCCTAGTTTATTGGGGATAGATCGGAGAATTGCGTAGGCAAATAAGAAGTACCACTCGGGTTTGATGTGTGGTGGGGTAACTAAGGGGTTGGCTGGTGTGAAATTGTCTGGGTCTCCTAGGAGGTTAGGTGCGAAAAGAGCTAGGGTTGTTAGGCCAAGTAATATAGCTACGAAACCGAGGAGGTCTTTGTACGAGAAGTAGGGGTGGAACGAGATTTTATCGGCGTCGGAGTTAATCCCTGCTGGGTTATTGGACCCGGTTTCATGTAGAAAGAGAAGGTGAAGTACTGTGGCGGCTGCAATAACGAAGGGGAATAGGAAGTGAAAGGCGAAAAATCGGGTTAAGGTGGCGTTGTCTACAGAAAACCCGCCTCAAATTCATTGTACAAGAGCACCTCCTACATAAGGGACGGCGGAGAGGAGGTTTGTGATTACAGTGGCTCCTCAGAAGGATATCTGTCCTCACGGAAGAACGTAGCCGACAAAGGCAGTCATTATAGTTAGAAGTAATAATACTACTCCAATATTTCAGGTTTCTTTATATAGGTAGGACCCGTAGTATAGTCCACGGGCGATATGTATATAAATACAGATAAAGAAGAAAGATGCTCCGTTAGCGTGGATATTCCGGATGAGTCAGCCGTAACTTACATCTCGGCAGATATGGCATACAGAGGAAAAAGCTGTTGAAATATCGGAGGTGTAGTGTATGGCTAGGAAGAGTCCGGTAAGAATTTGGGTGGCCAAACATAGGCCTAAGAGTGAACCAAAGTTTCATCAGACTGAGATATTAGAGGGGGCAGGGAGGTCGACTAGTGCGTCATTAGCAATTTTTAGGAGTGGGTGGGTTTTTCGGAGGTTGGCCATTAGGTTCTTGTAGTTGAATAACAACGGTGGTTTTTCAAGTCATTAGTTTCGGTTAAAGTCCGAGCAGGAATTATGACTTATCTTGTGTCTTTATTTCTTTTTGGGTTGGTTTTAGGGCTTGTGGCTGTTGCTTCTAATCCTGCTCCGTATTTTGCTGCCTTGGGGTTGGTTGTAGCAGCAGGCGTAGGATGTGGAGTTTTGGTTGGTCATGGGGGGTCTTTCTTATCATTGGTATTATTTTTGATTTATTTAGGAGGGATGTTGGTAGTGTTCGCTTATTCAGCGGCTTTGGCTGCTGAGCCTTTTCCTGAGTCTTGGGGGGATCGTTCGGTTTTAGGGTATGTAGTGGTATATACAGTGGGGGTGGTGTTGGTAGCGGGCTGGTTTTGGGGTGGATGATATGAAACCTCTTGGGTGGCGGTAGATGAATTTAAGGAGTTTTCTGTTTTGCGGGGTGATACCAGTGGTGTGGCTTTGATATATTCTTATGGCGGTGGGATGTTAATTGCATGTGCGTGGGTGCTTCTATTAACACTTTTTGTGGTGTTGGAGTTAACTCGGGGGCTAAGTCGAGGGGCGCTTCCCGCAGCTTAGGTTAATGTGAGTAGAACTGCCATACCTGTTGAGAGGAAAAATAGAGTGAGGTATGTTTTAATTATGCCTTGTTGGATATTGCTTGTTGTTGTGACTATGGGTAGGTTAGTTGAGATAACTCCTTTCGGGCCGATTTTCTCAAATCATGTTTGATCTACTATCTGGCTGGCAATAGTTTGTCCTAGGGTTAAGTTTAGTTTCGGGGCCAATCGGTGGACGACGGCAGGAAAGAACCCAAGTATATTTGAGAAGTTGTGGGTGACGAGGTTGGGTGAAGTTTTAAACTGTTTACCAGTTAGTGATGCAAGTTCTAATGCAATTAGAAGGCCTGAGATGGTAACTAGGAGGGCGGCTAATTTTAATGGGAGAGGTATAGTTATTACTGGGGTTTTGGAGGGCAGGAAATTTGAGGTAATTAGAAGTCCTGCAATAATGCTTCCTCAGGCTAGTCGTTTGATCGGGTTGATGACGGAGGGGTTGTTTTCATTAATGGGGGTTACAGCTGTAAAGCGGGGGTGTCCTATAGAGACGAAGAAGATTACTCGTAGGCTATAAACGGCAGTGAAAGAGGTGGCTAGTAAGGTAAGAGTGAGGGCTCAGGCGTTAAGGTGAGAGGTATTTAAGGCTTCAATAATAGCATCTTTGGAAAAGAATCCCGCTAAGAATGGAGTTCCAGTAAGTGCCAGGCTTCCAATTGTAAGGCAGGACGAAGTAAGGGGGGTAAGGTTATGTATGCCTCCTATTTTACGAATGTCTTGCTCATCATTTAAGCTGTGAATGATTGAGCCGGAGCAGAGGAATAACATAGCTTTAAAGAATGCGTGGGTGCAGATATGTAAGAAGGCTAATTGTGGTTGGTTAAGTCCGATGGTTACTATTATCAGTCCCAGTTGACTGGATGTAGAAAATGCGACGATTTTTTTGATGTCGTTTTGTGTCAGGGCACAGGTAGCAGTAAACAAGGTGGTGAGGGCTCCTAGGCATAAGCAGGTGGTTAGGGCTGTTTGGTTATTTTCTATAAGAGGGTGGAGTCGAATTAAAAGAAAGATGCCCGCTACGACTATAGTGCTAGAGTGAAGTAGGGCAGATACCGGCGTAGGACCTTCTATCGCGGAAGGAAGTCACGGATGAAGTCCAAATTGCGCTGATTTACCAGTGGCGGCTAGAATAAGGCCTATGAGTGGGAGTGTAAGGTCAAGTCCTTTTGAAGAAGCAAATATTTGTTGAATTTCTCAGGTGTTAAGGTTTGTTGCGAATCATGTTATGCTTAGAATAAGTCCAATGTCTCCGACTCGGTTATAAATCACAGCTTGTATGGCAGCTGTATTAGCGTCAGCTCGGCCGTGTCATCATCCAATGAGGAGAAACGATATAATGCCAACTCCCTCTCAGCCGATAAATAGTTGGAATATGTTGTTGGCGGTTACTAAGATAATTATGGCAATTAGGAAGAGGAGGAGGTATTTAAAGAATCGGTTCATATTGGGGTCGGCATGTATATATCAGGATGCAAATTCGAGAATAGATCAGGTTACGTAGAGGGCAATAGGGGTGAAAATAACGGAATAGTGGTCAAATTTAAAACTGAGGTTAATGTCGAAGGTTGTAGTGTTTATTCATTGCCAGTTAGTAACAATTGTTTCGGTTCCTTGGTCTAGGAAAATAAAGAGGGGGAGTAGGCTTACCAGGAAAGCTGTTTTGATAGCGGTTTTTACGTGAGTAATGGCTCAGTTTTCATGTTGTGGGGTTGGGTTCAGGGTGGTGATAAGGGGGTAAGTGAGAAGTGCGAAGATAATTAAAAGGGTTGAGTTTAGGATGAGTGTAGTCGGGTGCATAGCTACTACTTGGATTTGCACCAAGAGTTTTTGGTTCCTAAGACCAACGGATGAGCTGTTATCCTTTAGAAGCACGAGTGAACCACGGAATTTAACCGAGGGGATAGAAGATTAGCAGTCTCTAACATCAACAGATTTCTCTCGGTGAATAAGAGGACTTTAACCTCTGTCTTTAGAATCACAATCTAATGTTTTGGTTAAACTATATCTACAGAAACATCAACCTCACATAAGTTCCGGCTTCAGAATTAGGAGGACAATGGGGATGAGATGTAAAGTAATAAGTAGGTGTTCCCGGGTGTGGGTAGGTTCAAGGGCGATGATGTGGGAGGGCAGGGGCCCCCGTTGGGTCATTAAGAACAGATAAAGGGAGTAGCTTGCTGTAATTAATGTGCCTAGTCCTGTGAGAATTAGGGTTCAATATGATCAGTTAAATATGGAAGTGATGATCATTAGTTCTCCTATTAGATTAGGGAGAGGTGGGAGAGCCAGATTAGCTAAACTAGCTATGAATCATCAAGTGGTCATTAGGGGGAGAACTATTTGTATTCCGCGAGCTAAAAGCATAGTACGGCTGTGTGTGCGTTCATAACTAGTGTTGGCTAAGCAGAATAGTGCTGAGGAGGCGAGACCGTGTGCGATTATAAGGATAATTGCACCAGTGAATCCTCAGGGTGTTTGGATCATAATGCCCCCTGCTACTAATCCTATGTGGCCTACTGAAGAATATGCGATTAGTGATTTCAGGTCCGTTTGACGTAGGCAAATAGATCCAGTCATAATAATGCCTCAGAGGGCCAAAACAATAAAGGGGTAAGCCAGTTCTTTGGTTAGTGGGTCTAGTATAACTATTATGCGTATTATGCCGTAGCCTCCCAATTTAAGGAGGACAGCTGCGAGGATTATTGATCCTGCGATTGGGGCTTCTACGTGTGCTTTTGGAAGTCAAAGGTGTACTCCATACAGAGGTATTTTTACAAGAAAAGCTAAGAGACAGGCAGCTCATCATAATTTATCCCCTCACGTTAATAGGTGTAGGGGTTTTGTGTACTGGAGAGTAAATATAGATAGGGTCCCGCTATCGTTTTGTAGGAGAAGTAGGGCTACGAGGAGTGGTAGGGAGCCTGCTAAGGTATAGAATAAGAAGTAGGTGCCGGCGTTAAGACGTTCTGTTTGATTTCCCCACCGGGTGATAATGATAAGGGTTGGGAGCAGTGTGGCTTCAAATATGATGTAAAATATGATGATTTCTGTGGCCCCGAATGCTAAGATTAGAAATGTTTGAAGGGAGACCAGAAGGGAGATGTAGGTTCGTTGGCGGTTTAGGGGTTCAGGAGAGATGTGATTTTGGCTAGCAAGGATTATAAGGGGTAATAATCAGCAGGTTAATACTAGCAGGGGTGTTGATAATGGGTCGGTTGCTAGATAAAGGTTAGAGGAGGACCACCCGGTTTCCGATGATCACTTAAGTCAGGATAAACTTGCTAAGGCGATAATTAAACTTTGTGCGATTGATGTAGTTCATAGTCATTTTGCGGGGCTAAGTCAAATCGTTGGGATAAGCATGAGTGTGGGGATTAGGATTTTTAACATTGGAGTAGATTTAGGCTTTGGAGGCGGTCCGTGCCATGAGTTCGTGCAGTTGCTACTAGCAGGGCTAGGCCTGCGCTGGCCTCACAGGCTGAAAATGCTAGCAGAAGTATGGGAGCCACTGAGTAGCCAGTTGCTTCTATTTGGAGGGCCCATAGGGATAGGGCGATAAATAGAGATAATATTATACCCTCTAAACATAGAAGGGCTGAGAGAAGATGGGTGCGGTGAAATGCGAGTCCTATAAGCCCTAGGATAAAGGCTGAGGTAAAGCTGAAGTGTACTGGTGTCATAAGGCGGTCATGGACTTAAACCATGGTCTTTTGAGCCGAAATCAAGGGTCTTGTTTTGGACTAACTGCCTATTCGGCTCATTCTAAGCCCCCTTGGGTTCACTCATAGATTAGACCTAGAGTGAGGAGGGCGAGCACGGCAGTGGATCAGGCAAGTGTAAGGGCTGGGGTAGTAAGCTGATCTCCCCAGGGCAATGGAAGGAGGAGGGCAATTTCTAGGTCAAATAGGAGGAATAGGATGGCGATTAGGAAGAAGCGTAGGGAAAAGGGCAGGCGGGCGGACCCCAGGGGGTCAAATCCACATTCGTAGGGGGAGAGTTTTTCTGCGTCGGGGGAAATTTGTGGTAATCAGAAAGAAATAGTGGCTAGTACGGCGGACAATGTGATGGTAATAGCAAGGATTGTTGTAATCAAGTTCATTATCTTTCCTTGGGTTTTAACCAAGACCGGGTGATTGGAAGTCACTTATACGTATTAATACTAGAAAGATTATGAGCCTCATCAGTAAATGGAGACGTACAGGAACAGTCATACGACGTCTACAAAGTGTCAATATCAGGCGGCAGCTTCAAAGCCGAAGTGGTGCTCAGATGTAAAATGGTATTGAATTTGTCGTAGGAGGCAGATGGCCAGAAAGGTAGAGCCAATAATTACATGTAGGCCGTGGAATCCTGTGGCGACAAAGAAAGTAGAGCCGTATACGCCGTCAGCGATTGTAAAGGGGGCTTCGTAATATTCTATGCCTTGAAGGAAAGTGAAGTAGAATCCTAATAAGATAGTGAGAGTAAGAGCTTGAACGGTTTGTTTTCGCTCCCCCTCTATAATGCTATGGTGGGCTCATGTAACGGTAACACCAGATGCTAGAAGGACTGCAGTATTAAGAAGTGGTACTTCAAATGGGTCAAGAGTAATAATGCCTGTGGGGGGCCAGCAGCCCCCTAACTCAGGCGAGGGTGCTAAACTAGAGTGGTAGAAAGCTCAGAAGAAGCCTAAGAAAAAGAATACTTCGGAGGTAATAAATAAGATTATGCCGTATCGTAGCCCTTTTTGGACCGGGGGTGTGTGGTGTCCTTGGAAGGTGCCTTCTCGGATAATGTCCCGTCATCATTGGTATATTGTAAGAAGTAATAGAATATTTCCCATGGCGAGTAGTGTAAGTGAGTGGAAGTGGAATCAGACTGCAGTGCCTGATGTAAGTAAAAGGGCGGCAATTGCGCCGGTTAGAGGTCAGGGGCTTGGGTCAACCATATGGTATGCGTGTGCTTGGTGTGCCATTAGACGTTTTCTTGTAAATAAAGGCTTAGGAGTAGAACAAAGACATAGGCTTGGATCATAGCAACGGCAATTTCAAGAAGGGTAAGTAAGAACAGGACAATAGAGGTTAAGATTGCTACTGTGGGTATGAGGGGTAGTAGGACGAAGGCTGCTGTGGCGATCAGTTGAATAAGAAGATGGCCTGCCGTTAGATTGGCTGTAAGCCGTACACCAAGGGCGAGGGGGCGAATAAAAAGGCTAATTGTTTCGATAATAATAAGCACTGGGATTAAAGGAACTGGGGTTCCTTCGGGCAAGAGGTGACCAAGGGCAGCGGTGGGTTGGTTTCGTATGCCAATAATTACTGTTGCTAGTCATAGTGGTACTGCAAGGCCTATATTTAGGGAGAGCTGTGTGGTGGGGGTAAATGTATACGGAAGTAGGCCCAGTATATTTAGGGTAATAAGGAATAGTATCAGGGAGGTTAGTAGAACTGCTCATTTATGTCCCCCTAAGTTGAGGGGCAAAAGAAGTTGCTGAGTAAATCGGTTGATGAACCATCCTTGTAGGGTGATTAGACGGTTGTTTAGTCAACGGGCGGAGGGGGTGGGGAAGAGAATTCAGGGAATAGTTAGTGCCACGGCAATAAGTGGGATGCCTAGATATGTGGGGCTCATAAACTGGTCGAAGAAGCTTAGTGTCATGGTCAGTTTCAGGGTTCAGGTTTAGTTTTTTCAGTGCTTTGTGAAGTAGGCTCATTTGTGAAGATGTGGCCTAGGACTTTGGGGGGAATAACAGTTAGGAAAACCAGTCATGAGAATACTAAAATAGCAAATCAGGGGGCGGGGTTGAGTTGGGGCATGTCACTAGGGGCGGTTGGGGGCCACCAATCTTTAGCTTAAAAGGCTAACGCTATTCCCGGTTTAGCTTCTTAGTGAGGCATCTTCAAGTATTACAGTGGATCATTTCTCGAAGTGTTCGAGTGGCACTGCTTCAACAACGATGGGCATGAAGCTGTGGTTTGCCCCGCAGATTTCAGAACATTGTCCGTAGAATACTCCAGGTCGAGAGGCAATAAAGGCTGTTTGGTTTAATCGTCCTGGGACTGCGTCTATTTTAACACCAAGGGATGGGACGGCTCAGGAGTGAAGGACGTCTTCAGCTGAGACGAGAACTCGGATCGGAGATTCTACAGGGATAACTATTCGGTGGTCTGTTTCTAGGAGGCGAAATTGGCCGGGCACTAAATCTTGAGTGGGGACTATATAAGAGTCAAAGCCTAAGTCTTCGTAGTCGGTGTACTCGTAGCTTCAATATCATTGGTGGCCCATTGCTTTAATAGTAAGATGCGGGTCATTAATTTCGTCCATAAGATACAGGATCCGGAGGGATGGGAGAGCAATAAGAATAAGGATAACTGCTGGGAGGACGGTTCAAACAATCTCGATTTCTTGAGAATCAAGGATATACTTGTTAGTGAGTTTGGTAGAGACTATCGCTACGATGATATAAAGCACTAGTGTGCTGATAAGAAGAACAATCATAAGAGCGTGGTCATGGAAATGAAGAAGTTCTTCTATTACAGGGGAGGCCGCGTCTTGGAATCCTAGTTGTGAGGGATGTGCCATTATAGCTAAGTGCTTAAGACACGCGGGGTTTTAACCCACAATTTTGCCTTGACAAGGCAATGTAATAGACTAGTTTTACTAGTGTCTTATGGAAGAAAGTGGCAGAGTGGTTATGCGGTTGGCTTGAAACCATCACATGGGGGTTCAATTCCTCCCTTTCTCGTTAGTTTGCTTGTACTTGAACAAATGCGGGTTCCTCAAATGTATGGTAGGGTGGGGGACATCCATGCAGTCACTCTACGTTTGTTGAAGTTATTTCGATTGACGCTACTTCTCGTTTGGCGGCAAAAGCCTCTCAAAGAATAAACAGGAATATAATTACAGCTACTAAGGAGATAAGAGACCCGATTGAGGACACAGTGTTTCATAGTGTGTAGGCGTCCGGATAGTCAGAGTACCGTCGGGGCATTCCTGCGAGGCCTAGGAAATGCTGTGGGAAAAAGGTTAAATTTACACCAATAAATATAATTCCAAAGTGGATTTTAGTTCATGTGCTGTGAAGGGTATATCCTGTAAATAGTGGGAATCAGTGTACGAAAGCACCTATAATAGCAAAGACAGCTCCTATAGATAATACATAGTGAAAGTGGGCGACCACATAATAAGTGTCGTGGAGAACAATGTCTAATGAGGAATTAGCAAGGACAATGCCCGTGAGTCCCCCGACCGTAAATAGGAAAATAAACCCCAGGGCTCAAAGAAGCGGTGTTTCTCATTTAATTGAGCCGCCGTGTAGTGTGGCTAGTCAGCTAAATACTTTTACTCCGGTGGGGATGGCGATGATTATGGTGGCCGATGTAAAGTAGGCACGAGTGTCTACATCTATCCCGACAGTAAACATATGGTGGGCTCAAACGATGAATCCTAGAAGTCCGATGGCTATTATAGCTCAGACTATTCCTATATACCCGAAGGGCTCTTTTTTACCGGAGTAGTATGCAACGATATGGGAAATCATACCAAAGCCTGGGAGAATAAGAATATAGACCTCCGGGTGACCAAAGAATCAAAAGAGGTGCTGGTATAAAATTGGGTCCCCTCCGCCTGCCGGGTCAAAGAAAGTGGTGTTTAGATTTCGGTCCGTGAGTAACATAGTAATGCCTGCTGCTAGAACGGGGAGGGAAAGTAATAAAAGGACAGCAGTAACTAACACAGCTCAAACAAAAAGCGGGGTTTGATATTGAGAAATAGCTGGGGGTTTCATGTTAATAATGGTTGTGATAAAGTTAATGGCCCCTAAAATTGAGGAAATGCCAGCTAAATGCAGGGAGAAGATGGTTAAATCAACGGAGGCCCCTGCGTGGGCGAGGTTCCCGGCTAGAGGGGGGTAGACTGTTCATCCCGTACCGGCGCCGGCTTCAACCCCGGACGAAGCCAGGAGAAGGAGAAAGGACGGTGGGAGGAGTCAGAAGCTTATGTTATTTATTCGAGGGAATGCTATGTCTGGGGCCCCGATTATTAGAGGGATTAATCAGTTTCCAAAGCCCCCAATCATAATTGGTATGACTATAAAGAAAATCATAACAAAGGCATGGGCTGTTACGATTACGTTATAGATCTGGTCATCCCCTAGAAGAGCTCCGGGTTGGCTTAACTCTGCCCGAATCAATAGGCTAAGGGCGGTGCCGACTATTCCGGCTCAGGCACCAAATACTAAATAAAGGGTGCCAATGTCTTTGTGGTTGGTTGAGAAAAATCATCGTGTGATTGCCACAGGTAGGGTGGCTGAGAGTTTAAGCGGTGGATTGTAGCTCCATGAACAGAGGTTTAAATCCTCTCCTTATCAAGTTCTGTGGTGTACCACACGTTAGATTGCAAATCTAAAGAAGTAGGCTAATAGCCTGCCGGGGCTTTCCCCCGCCTCGCTCCCCCCGGACGGCGGGGGAAAGTAGATGGATGCTCGCTGGATAGAGCGCTTAGCTGTTAACTAAGAATTTGTAGGATCGAGGCCTTCCCACCTAGAAAGGCTTTAGCTTAATTAAAGTGTCTGGGTTGCATTCAGAAGATGTGGGATAAAGTCCTGCAAGTTTTAACAAGGGCTGGGAGATTTTCACTCCCGCTTAGAGCTTTGAAGGTTCTTGGTCTTAATACTATCCTAAGCCCTTTTACAAGGTTAACATTGCAGTTACAGCTGGAGTAAGGGGAAGTAGGGCTAGGGCTATAATAGTAACAATCGAAAGTGGCAAGGTAATGATAGTAAAGTCAAGGCGTCATGGGGCTGCAGCAGTCAAGGTATTGGGGTAAATAGTGAGGGCTATGGCATAACAGAGGCGTAGATAAAAGTAGAGACTTAGGAGGGCTGCTATGGCAGCTAGTGTGGCAGGTAGTGGAAGTTCTTGTTTTGTGAGTTCTTGTAAAATAAGTCATTTAGGCATAAATCCCGAGAGAGGGGGGAGGCCTCCCAGGGATAATAACACTAGAGCGGTTAGTGGGGCGAGAGCAGGGGATTTAGTTCAGGAAGTTGCTAGAGTGTTGATAGTTAAAGAGTTGTTGGTTTTCAGTGCAAGGAATGCTGAAGATGTTATGATGATATAGAGTAAAAGGCTGAGGAGTGTCAGGGAAGGTGCGAATTGTAAAATGAGCACTATCCACCCTAGGTGGGCAATTGAAGAGTATGCTAAAATTTTACGTAGTTGGGTTTGGTTAAGTCCCCCTCATCCTCCTACGAGGATTGATAGAAGGCCTAATGCGATAAGTAAGGAAGAGTCAATGGCTGGGGCTACTTGAACTATAAGTGCGAAAGGTGCTAGTTTTTGTCATGTTGACAGGATAAGTCCTGTAGTAAGTTCAAGTCCTTGAAGAACCTCCGGAAGTCAGAAGTGAACGGGTGCTAATCCAAGTTTAAGTGCAAGGGCCAGTATTGCTGTCGTAGTTGCCAGGGGGTGGGATAGTTGGTGAATTTCTCATTCTCCTACTAGTCAGGCATTGGTAGTGCTAGCAAATAGGATCATTGCTGCGGCGGTTGCTTGTGTTAAAAAATATTTGGTAGTAGCTTCAATTGCTCGAGGGTGATGTTGTTGTGCCATGATCGGAATAATAGCGAGTGTATTGATTTCTAGGCCTATCCATGCGAGAAGTCAGTGTGAGCTGGCGAAGGTGAGGACTGTGCCTAAACCTAAGCTAGAAAGTAAGATGGTGAATACGTAGGGGTTCATTAGTAAGGGAAGGATTTTAACCAACATATTTGGGGTATGGGCCCGAAAGCTTAATTAGCTGACCTTACTAGAAAGTGGTGTAGTGGAAGCACCAAGAGTTTTGATCTCTTGAGGATGGGTTCGAATCCCTTCTCTCTAGAATTGAGGGGACTTGAACCCCTATCAGCCACGCTATCAAGGTGGTCCTTAAGCATTCAGGCACAATTCCTTGGAATTAAAGTTGTGGAGGGAGGCCGGCGAGTGCAATAGGAAGCGCGAGGTGTCATAGGACAAGTGCTAGGGTTAATGGAAGGAAGCTTTTTCAAACTAGATGCATAAGTTGGTCATATCGAAATCGTGGGTAGGAAGCTCGTACTCATAAAAACACAACGGAGAGCAGGGCAGCTTTTGTTATCAGATTTACGGCTGTTAATTCAGGGAAAGCTGGGATGTGGGATGCGCCTAGAAATAGGACGGTTGAAAGTGTATTTATTAGAAGAATATTAGCGTATTCAGCCAGGAAGAAGAGGGCGAATGGTCCTCCAGCATATTCTACGTTGAATCCTGAAACTAATTCTGATTCTCCTTCTGTGAGGTCAAAAGGTGCACGGTTTGTTTCAGCCAAGGTAGAAATGTATCATATGGCGGCAAGGGGTCAAGCTGGTACGAGTAGTCAGATGCTTTCTTGAGCTACGTTGAAGGTTTGGAGTGTAAATCCTCCTGTGAAGATAATTACGCTAAGTAAGATTAGGCCTAGGCTGACTTCGTAGGAGATGGTTTGTGCTACTGCTCGTAGGGCTCCAATTAAGGCATATTTGGAGTTTGAAGCTCATCCAGAGCCCAAGATAGAATATACGGCAAGGCTAGAAAGTGCGAGGACAAACAGTACTCCTAGGTTAAGGTCTGTAATAGGGTAGGGGATGGGTATAGGGGCTCATAGCGTAAGTGCAAGTGTGAGGGCAAGTATAGGTGTAGCGAGAAATAGGAATGGGGAAGAGGTGGAGGGTCGAACTGGTTCTTTAATAAAGAGTTTTAGGCCGTCCGCGATAGGTTGAAGTAATCCATACGGGCCAACGATGTTGGGTCCTTTTCGAAGTTGCATATACCCAAGGACTTTTCGTTCGAGTAGGGTTAGGAAGGCAACTGCTAATAGAACAGGCACGATGTACGCAAGCGGATTAATAATGTGGGTAATTAGGGTGGTGATCATAGCTAAGGAGAGGGTTTGAACCTCTGAGAAAAAGGGCTTAGGCCTCTCGCAATTACCGGGCTCTGCCACTTTAGCGCGCCGTTCTTTTTGGCAATCTCGGTGTGCCCCCTTGTCTGTTTTAGTTGCCTTCATCAGGTGGGGGTGGGGCGTGCCTTAAGCATGGGCCCCTTCTTTCCGGTCCTTTCGTACTAGGAAACATCACTTCATAGATAGAAACTGACCTGGATTACTCCGGTCTGAACTCAGATCACGTAGGACTTTAATCGTTGAACAAACGAACCCTTAATAGCGGCTGCACCATTAGGATGTCCTGATCCAACATCGAGGTCGTAAACCCCCTCGTCGATAGGGACTCTGGGAGAGGATTGCGCTGTTATCCCTAGGGTAACTCGGTCCGTTGATCGGCGTTCGCCGGATCATTTTTGGTCAGAAATTCTGGTGCTTAGAGCTGTAGCTCTCGGCTGTGGGGGCAGTGCCCCCAGTCCACATGGGGGCTTTATTTTCCCCCGCGGTCGCCCCAACCAAAGACATATGGGCTAGGGGTCACTGCGTTTCTACTTGTTAATTTAAGTTTACTTGACGTGATCTGCCTGGTGTCTAAAGCTCCATAGGGTCTTCTCGTCTTATGTACTTATGTCCGCTTCTGCACGGGCAGATCAATTTCATTGACTTGGGAGAGGAGACAGCTAAGCCCTCGTGATGCCATTCATACAGGTCTTCATTTAAAAGACAAGTGATTGCGCTACCATCGCACGGTCAAAATACCGCGGCCGTTAAACCCATAGTCACAGGGCAGGCGGGACCTCTTATGCTTTGATTTGCAAGAGGCGATGTTTTTGGTAAACAGGCGAGGCTTGTGTTTGCCGAGTTCCTTCTCTTCCTTTGGGTCTTTCCCTGTGGGCACTCCTGTGTGGGGTTAACGATTAGTTGTGTAGGTTTTTCTCGGTGTTTTCTCTGGCCTACAGTTCCCTCTTGGCTTGGGTTCGTTATTTGTCGGTGGGGGGTCCGGTCCGACTTACACATGTGCTGGGAGAGAGTTATTCTCTCTTATTACTCATTCTAGCATAATCTCTTCCATGGGGGCATGGAGCGGCTTAGTACGGTTAGGGGGGTGGGATTTCTTATCAGGATAAGAGGTTTATATCTGTCTGAGCTTTAACGCTTTCTGTGCAGGTGGCTGCTCTTAGGCCCACTGTAACAGGTTACCTTATTAATTATGATCCTTAGCCGCCTGTAAAGGTTGTGTCCTTGTTCAAAGGAGCTGTACCTCCTTTGATTAACTTCCTTGGTTTCTTTGGGACAAGGTTAGTTTTACCTTGGGGTCTTAAGAAAGCCAGGGGGCTGAACTTCTATTCATTTCCTAAGCAACCAGCTATAACTAGGCTCGATAGGTTTATCACCTCTACTCGGGGCTCGTCCCACTCTTTTGCCACAGAGACGGGTTGGCCCTATAATAGGCTGTCCCGGAGTAGCTCGTCTAGTTTCGGGGGCCTGAACTAAAGTTCTCTTTGCTCTGGTTTGCTGGCTAAATCATGATGCAAAAGGTACGAGATTTAATCTCTGCTTCTCTAGGCTTAAATGGGTTGTTTCAGTTCTCTTTCAGCTTTCCCTTGCGGTACTTTTTCTGTTGCTCAATTATTTCCTTTTCTGTCGCCCGTACTAAGGTGGAAAAATGGTTTGTTGACTTAATTTTAAGTTTTGTGGGGTTATATATGTTGTGGTGTTAGACCAAATGTGTTGGCTAGCTAGTCAGCTCAGGGTGACCCGATTTGCACGGATGTCTTCTCGGTGTAAGGGAGGTGCTTTCCTATTTTAGCTACACTCTGGTTATTCCAAGCGCACCTTCCGGTACACTTACCATGTTACGACTTGCCTCCCCTTTGTTTGGTTAACTTCTTAGTTAGAAGGATAAATTAAACTTGGGGAGAGTGACGGGCGGTGTGTGCGCGCCTCAGAGCCAGTTTCAAGAGAACTCTCTGTTTTCTGTTTACTGCTAAATCCACCTTCGGACGTTGGTTTCACAACGTGGTTCGTAGTGCTCTAATTTAGAGAATGTAGCCCATTTCTTCCCACCCCATGCGCTACACCTCGACCTGACGTTTTGGGTTTTGCCCATTTTGCTTACTATCGGGCCTTCACAGGGTAAGCTGACGACGGTGGTATATAGGCGGGGAAAACAAGAGGTGGTGAGGTTGAACGGGGGTTATCGGTTCTAGAACAGGCTCCTCTAGGTGGGTCTGAGGCACCGCCAAGTCCTTTGGGTTTTAAGCTGGCGCTTGTAGTTCCCTGGCGGATATCAGTTGTATTTTTCTATCAAAGTTTACGGCTAGGCATAGTGGGGTATCTAATCCCAGTTTGTGTCGTAGCTGTCGTGGGTTCGGGTACAATTAAAGCTGCTTTCGCAGTAGGTCTTCGTGCCCCCAGGTGCGTATGACGGCTGAGGGGGTGTTCGGCTTTATTAAACATTTTTCCGTAACCACTCTTTACGCCGGTAGTTATCAACTAGGGCCTCTCGTATAACCGCGGTGGCTGGCACGAGTTTTACCGGCCCTCTTAACCTTAACTAAGTCAAGCTTTCGCTTATGGCTTAATATCTATCACTGCTGAGTTTCCTTGGGGGTGTGGCTTAGCAAGGCGTCTTGGGCTGCCTGGGCGCGCCTGATGCCGGCTCCTCGTCCCCGGGCAGGGGATTAAGGGCATCCTCACAGGAATGCGGAGACTTGCATGTGTAAGTTCAGTTAAAGCTGATAGTAAAGTCAGGACCAAGCTTTTGTGCCTGCGGGACTTTTTAGGGTCCATCTTAACAGCTTCAGTGTTATGCTTTAATTAAGCTACGCCAGC